GCGAGAAAATTCCTTCCATTAGAACCGTACTTGAGAGTTTCCTACCTCATACGGCTCAGCAGTCAATTCTTTTGGTGTCCCATTTTTTTCTCGAGTTAACCAAAAAAGGTTAATTCGATGAGTTTCAAACTTTCATTTTGATTAATAAAAACAATCCGTTTTATCTTTTCTCCCACCTTCAGAAGAATAAAGTGTAGGCATTCTACTATCGTTATAATTTTCTGAAAGGTAACTATCTCGGTTTTATCTATATATAGAATCTTTGAAAAAGACCTTCCCTCATAAGAAAGACTTACTATCTTTGGGATCTGATACTACACCGCTGCTCAATACTTTAGGGGATCGACTCTGTTACATAAGTTGATTCCTAACTTATGTCTCATATCTCATATTATGAGATAAGTAAGCAGTTCTTATTGTATCGGCCAAAAATAGCGCTAATTGATCTTTACGATGCTTCCTCTATCAATTAGATCTGTTATCCATAGAAGCAAGTATCTAGGCATATTTTTTTTTCATATTTTTACTTCTATGAAGTTACTTTATTTGCTACAGCTGATAAAAATCGTTGTTTTGGACGATGCATATGTAGAAAGCCTATTTCTAGTGAATTTCTAGTAAATTTTGGTCTTTTTTTTTTTCTTTCTATAGTGGAGATAGTCGCACGTAATGACAGATCACGGCCATATTATTTAAAGCTTGTGGTAAGAAAGGGTTTCGCTCTAGTGCCCGAAAATAATATTCCAAAGCTTTTGTGTGTTCTCCGTTACTTGTGTGAATAAGACCTATATTATAGAGTATATAACTTCGATCATAGGGATCAATTTCTAACCGCATAGCTTCGTAATAATTCTGTAAAGCTTCTGCATAATTTCCTTCGGATTGAGCAGACATTCGTTACGGTCGTCATTCAATTCAAAGAATCTCCGTTCCAGAACCGTACGTGAGATTTTCATCTCATACGGCTCCTCCCTTATGTGCATAATGAAAATAATACATAGAATAAAATAAGGAGTAAAATATTCTCATTATGAACTGAGCGGGGCTAGTGTTTTTACAAGAAATCTCTAGCCAACCTTTCTGCAAAAGATCTTTTCTTAACATCAAGCATGCTGATACTAGATAAAAATATTAAGTTAACTCCAACAATTTCTTTGTCCTCAATCTTTCTTAATCTCTAGGAATTAGTCACTTCAACAGTCTTCGATGGTTATACGGGTATCCAAAGTACGAACGAGATGGATGTTTGTTGTCCCAACCATTCTTCTTAGTTCCGATCCCCAAAAAGAAAAAAGGAGATAATTTCTAACAAAGTTTTCATGTTGTTGATTCCTAGGCGTAGTGCTTCTTCCTCTATGCCGACTATAGGTACTAGTGGGGTAGGGTTAACCTGCAATACGCAACCCCATAGACCTTAGTGTAACCTTTCGTTCAATGCTAGAATTGGCAATTGAAGCATCTGAGGCTGCATTAATCGGGGATACCCGACAGAAGGAATTGTTTTATTTAGAAACTTCACCTTCAACAAGCGTAGAGTCGAGTTCTTTCAAATCTTTCTATCCCGACTAATGTGTCTTTCTCCTAAGACTTGAAGCGATAAATAAAAATCAAACCACACCATCTCTGTAATAAGTAAATGCCTCCTTTTCTCCTGAAGTTGTCGGAATTATTTGTAATAAGATATTGGCTACAATTGAAAAGGTCTTATCAATAAAATTTCCAGTTATCCGGGATCTAGGCATAGGTAGCAATCCATTTTTTAATGTCTTTTAATTACCTCTCATGAGAAAACGATCCCACAAAAAAGTAGTTCTACAGTACAAAATAACATAAAAACAGACTGAATTAAAAAAAAAGATAGACTGAGCATTTGAAACGTTCCAATCCAATGATTTAAACCGATATAAATAATATAAATAGCAAAAAAGAACCTAAGGGCCTGGCCTGTTTTACAAACACAAATATCTATCGATCGTTATTGTTTTTAATCTTTATTTAACTTTAACAAAGAGTTTGGCATACAAAAAAAAATATCTTTATCCCCCAATTTCGAAGGAAAGTTCTTTATTTGAATTGAATTTGATTCAAAATTTTCTATTTTTCTTTTTTTTTTATATTTCGAATTGATTGTACATACCATATTTACTCAACAATCTAATACGAATGATTCGCGATTCACTCAGTTTCTGGGACATAATCATTATATTATGTAGGAGAGATGGCCGAGTGGTTCAAGGCGTAGCATTGGAACTGCTATGTAGGCTTTTGTTTACCGAGGGTTCGAATCCCTCTCTTTCCGTACCTTCACTTAATTTATCAATATTATACTGATCGCAATGTATCAAATCCCATAACCACATAACAATGGATACCTTTATTCCAACAGTTAGACCTTTCCTTTATATAGATTCTCTATTCCTAATTTCTGCGTTACAGAAAATAAAATACTGCAAAACAAAAAATGTAAAGGAATGAAAATATCCCTATCGTTCTACGACAT